TCTACATACTATGGCAGGAATGTGGTACAAGGAATTCCCGGTATCTCGTAGAAAAAGAGTATAAATGAAAGGCTTTTTAGAATTTCATTTTTTATCATAGTTATAGATAATCATAATTACTAAAAATAATTTGGTTCTTTTTACAAACTTGATGTCGATTAATCCGCGAGTCTAGAAATTCATTTCGGACAATTGAACCTTCTCGAACTGTTTCTTTTTAAGAACCAAAAATACTTGTGCCAAAATAACAGATGCGAAGAAGAACAAAAGGCCTTGTACACGTAATGGATCTTGAAGTACTATTTCTGCATCTCCCTGACCAAATCCGCCCACATTAGGATTACTTGTCAATGGTTGATCCAATTTGATAGATTCACCTTCTGAAACAAGAATTTCTGGCCCCGGAGGGATAATATCAACCACTTGACGTCCATCCTCCGCTATGGTTATTTCGTATCCCCCCTTTTCTTTTCGTAGGATTTTGCTTACTATACCTGATGCTGTAGCATTATAAACTGTATTGTTACTCTTGCTCCCGTCAGGATAAATTTGGCCCCTTCCTCTGTTTCCGCCTACGTATATAGGATATTTTAAGAAGTGAATGTCTTTCTTAGTAGCGGGGTCGGGGGAAAGAATAGGAAAGGTGATTTCACTATATTTCTGACCAGGAACAGGGCCTATGACAAGAATATTTTTTTGGTTGGGGCGATAGCTCTGAAAAGACAGATTGCCCATCTTTTCTTTTATCTCGGGGGAAATACGATCGGGGGGCGCTAATTCAAAACCCTCTGGTAAAATAAGAACCGCCCCCACATTCAAACCCCCTTTTTTACCACTAGCAAGAACTTGTTTCACTTGCATATCATAAGGAATTCGAACAACTGCTTCAAATACAGTATCGGGAAGTACCGTTTGCGGTACCTCAATATCCACTGGTTTATTAGCTAAATGGCAATTGGCGCATACAATACGTCCAGTCGCTTCTCGTGGATTTTCATAACCCTGCTGTGCAAAAATGGGATATGCATTTGAAATGGATGTACGAGTTATTATATATATCATTAGCGATATGGAAATAGATCGAGTAATCTGTTCCTTTATCCAAGAAAAAGTATTTCTAGTTTGCATGGTCCAACCATTGATCCCGAAAATTTCTACAATAAATTGGGGTAGGTTACTAATGGAGTTTCCTATCCACGATTCTGTTATTTACTGGAATAAATTGACTGGATTAATATATAGGAATATAGGATGAATCCCCGGGATGGGTAGAAATCTAAAGCGATTTTCAATGCTTTGCTTATGTACAACTGCAAAGTAAGAAACATTCTAATTGGATTAGGTAGATAATTTTTCAGTCATTCATTGAATGATAAATCACTACAAGTGACGGAGATACGCGATTTAAATAACGGAAAATCCAATATTTTAAAATTGTATCTAGAATGACTGGAAAAGTGGAAACAAGGCCAGATATAATTTGCTCATTATGAACAAATCCAAAATCCTTGTAGACAAAGCCAATCAGCAGTTCCCAACCATGGGGCGAATGAAATCCGATACATAAATCAGTTAATAAAAGAAGAGAAAAAGCTTTTATTGTGTCACTTAAGTTATATAGGAATTCCTGAACCCAAGAGTTAAGAATAACAAGTTCTTTATTACCCAAAATAGAATAAACGCTTAGAATAATGAAACAGATTATATTTGTCGAGAAGTGCAAAATTGTATGAATACGACCCTCGTTGTGTATCTTGATTAATTGGATTGTTTCTTTGTGAATTCCTATACGAAGGTTTTGTAGATGTGTCTCCGAGTATTCCTTGATCATTTCCTCTAAGAAGAGGAGTTCCTCCAATTCTCTGAATTTTTCTAGAATACTCTTTTCTTCAATATCATTCAAAAAAATTTCGGATTGCCTAGTATTCCACCAATAAGTAACCCAAGATTCCATACTTTTTTGAAATGAGAGAGAAATCCACCAGGGCAAAAATACTATAGATGCAAGATATAAAAGAGGAGTGAATGCTTTCTTTTTTTCCATTTTTTCGTCTGTGAATTGTTAATGAACCCATCTAATTCGTCGACTCTATGTAATTGTGAAAATTGAGTGGCAAAAAACGACAGAAATTTGCTAGTTTTTTTTTATTCTTATTATAAGAGATCCAATTTTTTGGTCATTAAGGAGCACAAAAAATATAAAAAGAAGCTTCAAAAAATTACAAGATATGATCTATCTGAAGTCTCAATTACAACAATTAAAAAGGGAGGGAATTTCCTTATTTCAAAATGGTTGATTATGAGATATTGGATTTGTTTCTTTTTGAATTGGGTTGTGTATATTTCGATACATATAAAAGATCCCCAAAAGAGTTTTTTTATACTTATTCCATATATGTCTGCTTTGACTCGAATGAATGTTTTGAAGAAACCTCAATTAAGTTATAAGTTATGGTATAGAAAAAGAGGATTCTTGCGTTTTTTGCTCTCCTGCTGAGAAAGCATTCATTTCTCGGCTTCATTTATTAAAAAACTTCAATTGGTACACGCAAGAAATAGGCCAATTCAGCAGCTTTTTGTTCCATTTCCCGTGGAGTAAAATTCTCATCAGTACGAGTCAATGGAATGGCTCCCTGGCCTCTGATATCCATATAAAGGACACGACGAGCAAAAATACCCTCTTTAACTTCTATTCTGACGGACTGAATATCTTTTATAAGAAATCGGAGGAAGACCCGACGATTTTTTCCAGGAAATCCCCAACGAAAGATACACACTATTCCATCTTTTCTATCAAATCGATCATAACCACTACCTACATTCCACGAAATTGTGCACCACAAATAGGAGCTAATAAAAAGACCCGCGATCCCATAGAAAGACATCACAATTCCTTGTGGAAAAAAAACTATTTCCTGAGACGGAAATAAAGATATCAAATTTCTACCAAGATAACTCGAGGTTCCAACCAACAAGAATCCTAATGAACCTAAAAAAAGGATAACAGCCCAGCAGAAATTACTTGTTTTTCGAGCCCCCGTTATAGGTTCTATCCATATATGTTCTGATCGACAACTCATACTTGATCCAGTTGCTTTTTTTGGAATTGAGAGAATACCCCAAATGAATTTGACTTTAGTCCGTTTGTTTCCGAAGTAACTCGCATCAACTAGCACTAGGTTGATGTGAACCTTTAGGAGTAATTCATTAAATTGGTTAGATCTAAACTAATAACATACCCTTCGTATGATCTCACTAAAGATAGCCACATGTATATAGATAGACCAACTTTACAGTTCAGCCATCCGCCGAGTTGGGTCTATTTGAAAATAGCTAGAATATAGCATTTTTGGTAGATTTTCGGCGGAAGCCGCTTATACCAAATATACCAATATACCAAATATACAAAATTTTGCTAAATGGATATCCGTGTTATGATACAAGCGTTAGTTTTGAAAAAACAAAATAGATGAGATTTTGTGCCCTCGCCTCTAAACAATTTTGTTTTTTTGAATATGAAGAAATAAAGAAGCTATTGCGATTGCCGGAAATACTAGGCCTACTAAAGGGACCAAAACAGAGGGAAAGGTAAGATTTGTCATAGAATGGGTACCTCGATTTACTATTTGTACCTGTTATTATTATTTAGATTTTATATTTTATAATATAAAGATATCTTATTATATATAAAGTATAAAGATATCTTATTATAATTTGATATTGATAATTCTAAATAAATAAAAATATCTTATTATTTTATAAAATTTTATTTTATAATATAAAGAAGATATAAAGATATCTTATTAGAATTTGAAAATTCTAAATTGGAATTATTATTAAATTGGAATTATTATTACTTATTATCTAATCTATCTAATCTAATATTAATAAATATAGATATAAGTATCTAGCTAAGTGAGTTATAGAATGTAGTTTTTCATCTTTCTATATGAAAGATTTGAAAGGATATGGATGAGATATTTTTTTCTTCATTTTTTTGCTCTTGTCTTCGAATTTCATTTACTAAGCAAAAACTCTCTTAAAAATGAATTAGATTCTATTTATTTAGATTCTATTTATATTGAATATTGAAGGGTTTGTTAGAATCCCATCCAGCAGGGATTCTTAGTCAAAATAGGATTATCGTAATAGAAAGATAAAAAATTCTATATTTTCTATATTTTAATTATATATGACGAGAAGAAGATATTTTTTTATTTGCCTAATTCACGAAAATAAGAATTTCCTCTTTTATCTTGTTGATAGAGACCTTGATCAATAATCAATAATCAGGAATATAGAAAAAGGGGCGGATTTTCTATTTTCTGTGACTTTTGCTTCTTTGATACAATTAGATCTTATGTCAACAAAGAAAACCCCATTCGTCTAATTTTGACTTGGATTCCGATATACTAATTACTTGTTTGCTCAAAATAATTGAACTTAATGTTCTAATTTTGATTCAAAGGAAAGAAAGTGTGGAGTTCAAATAACTCACTCAGAACGCTTTTTAAAGGATTACGTGGTACGATTAGATCGAATAAGCCCTTCTGGAATAAATACTCAGCCGCTTGTGAACCTTCGGGTACTGTTTTATTCAATGTTTGTTCAATTACTCTTTTACCCGCAAAGGCAATGTAGGCATTGGGTTCGGCAATAATAATATCCCCCAACATACCAAAACTAGCTGTCACCCCACCAGTAGTAGGAGATGTAAGGATTGGTACATAGAATAACTTTTTATTTGATTGATAATCATATAAAGCAGAAGATATTTTAGCCATTTGCATCAAGCTCAAACTTCCTTCTTGCATGCGTGCTCCTCCGGAAGCACACACTATAATAAGAGGTAGAAATTCTTTAGTAGCGTATTCAATCAAACGGGTAATTTTCTCACCGACTACGGATCCCATACTACCCCCCATAAACTGAAAATCCATAACCCCAATTGCTACGGTAATACCGTTTAATTGCCCTATGCCTGTTTGAACAGCCTCGGT